TTGTCATCAAAGTTGTTTAGTTTGAGTTTCTTTTTTCCATTCAAAAAATTTTTCTTACTTTAAGCAAGACACAATAATACATAGGTTGTCCATTGGGCATTGTCTAAAAAAGGAATCAAAAAAGTAGTTCAAATTATTTTCTCGAGACGAGTGTTCTATAGCGAGAAAATGATTTTTTTTGAAACCATCTCTATATTAATAGTAACATATATATTAACAGAGGGGTAGAAAGAGTACTATGCCGCGTCTGGACTTCAAACGATTTAGCTTTAACCATGTTAACGTTCCCACATTATTGGTTAATAGAGAATCAAAGTCTATTTCCCAATGAATTACGAAATGCTATGGTTCTTACATATAATTTCTTAATTTATTTAGAAGTAATTCGCAAGCTCATGCACCTTTCATTCCTAGTTAGAATGGAAAAAGTACAGCTGGTTGGATCCAGCCTATTCTTGAAATAAACAACTCGCACACACTCCCTTTCCAAAAAAGATTAATACCCCAATCACTACACTTAGATTTATTGGATTTGTTGCTAAAATATCGGTATTCAACCCGAAACTCCCGGCGGATGGCCATCGGCCCAAAGAAAATAAAGAATCGGTTCCATTGTTCATATGATCTCCTCTTATAGATAGACTAAAAAACCGAACAGAGTTCTTTTTGTATCACTTCGCCCCCTTTTCTTTTCTAGCTATAGGGTCGGATCTTGGTTGAGTAATGAGTCTTATGACGCGAAGAATCACGAGGATAATCATTCTGATTTTCCCATTTCTTCCTAGTTCTAAATCGACTCAAAAATCAAATCGATTTTCGAAAAAAATTGTGCATTACCCTCTTTGTTGTAACCCTTTCTAAAAAAGGCCTGAAAGGAAAGGCTGAAAGCGAGGCGGCATGCTAATTCCTCATCTGCAAACAGCCCTTAGCGTGGGTTATTTTATGAATGAATAAGTAATTGTAGGAATGAAATTTGGATAGAATTCGAAAAAGCAAAGCACAGGGAAAAGGCAATCAAAAATGAAAAAAAAAATGCAAATTTCGAAGATTAAACAAAAGGATTCGCAAATAAAAGTGCTAATGCTACAACCAAGCCATAAATTGTTAAAGCTTCCATAAAAGCTAGACTCAGCAATAAAGTACCTCGTATTTTTCCCTCCGCCTCGGGCTGTCTCGCAATACCTTCGACAGCTTGGCCCGCAGCAGTACCTTGACCAACTCCAGGTCCAATAGAAGCAAGCCCTACAGCCAATCCAGCAGCAATAACGGAAGCAGCAGAAATCAGTGGATTCATGAGAAGTTCCTCGTACCAAAAAAAGAAAGAGTTAATGATACACCTAACCAATGAATTATGACTTAATTCTTCCATCGCTACAATTCATCCAGCTGAAATAACTACGAACTTCGAAGTCAACCAAAAATATTATTGAATCATCAAAACTACTTAAATCTCTCTTTTTGACTTTCTATCGAGAGAGTCATTGTAAATCCATACAACTCTCGTTCTTACCTTTCTTTGTTCCGACCCATTCTTTGAATTTTTCCATCTTTTTATTGATTTCATCCGTTTATTCATTCAATTCATAGTACCAGATGAGATCGATTGGAATCTCCGCATAAATTGACATTCATAGGTCAAATTAGATAGATCTTGAATTCGTATTTAACTAGCTAATATAGCATATACACGTATTTCTTTCCTACTGTAAACCAACGATTCAGCCATCTTAGAGTCAATCGGACTTCATAATCATTCGTCGAAAGAGTTAGAAGAGTTGACTTAGAGCCATTCAATTAGATAGACTCCCCTCTCCGAACCAGCCCATTTTTTAGCCATTTTGAGAAATCCCGTTTTTGAAAATTATTCTTTCCCTTCACCTTTCTTTATCATTATCCTGCATCAATACAGAGAAATTGATTAGGCAGAATCATTGCATAGAAATTGATCAAAGTTCATTGCATTTAGAATTCATTATCATTTTTTTGGCCAATCAGTGAAGAAAATCAACTGAAAAGGAAATCATTCTATAGAGCATTCCCTTTTTGCTTTAATTCTAGGCCGTAAACATATACGACAAGAATTCGTGATCAAATTATGACGATTCATATTTCATATATAGATAGAAGTACACCCTATATAAAGAGAAGTGGACCAAAGGGGAATTTTAGGAAAAAGATCTTCTAGATCGCTTTCCTTTTTTGACAATTCTCTATTTCAATAGCCTAATCTTTTTGCCTATTACTCGAAATCGTAGAGAGGGCAGTTGTAGATATTTTTTTCGAAGTCGATTATTTTGATTTGAGCCGCGCATATATTCTATTAGATTAGTCTTAGTTAGTGATCCCGGCTTAGTGAGTCCTTTCTTCCGTGCTGAACGGCCAGTCTTACATTTTTTCTCTGTGAACCGAGTAGAAAGGTGGCTCGGCGGGAAGAGGGTTGTACCATGAGAGAAGGAAGGGGGTCAACCTCTTTCAAATAGACAGGATTCCGGCAATGGAATGTAGTTAGACTCTCATGTTGATCCCAATGAATCCGCTTTTCCACGCAGGGAAATCTTTGCCTGTTAAGAGGATAGCAAGTTACAAATTYTGTCTCGGTAGGACATGTATTTCTATACGCTTCAACCGAGTTATTTTATTCCACCTCTTAGAAAGAAAAGAACGGAAATCAAAATACTTAATAGCATGGCGATACATTTATACAAAACTTCTACCCCGAGTACACGCAATGGAAGCATTCCACGAAAGAATTTGATCTATGGACAGCATCTTTGTGGTCAAGGTCGTAATGCCCGAGGAATCATTACCGCAGGGCATAGGGGGGGAGGTCATAAGCGTCTATACCGTCCAATCGATTTTCGACGCAATGAAAAAGACATATATGGTAGAATCCTAACCATAGAATACGACCCGAATCGAAATGCATACATTTGTCTCATATACTATGGGGATGGTGAGAAGAGATATATTTTACATCCCAGAGGGGCTATAATTGGAGATACCATTGTTTCTGGTACAGAAGTTCCTATAAAAATGGGAAATGCCCTACCTTTGAGTGCGGTTTGAACTATTGATTTACGTAATTGGAAGTAACCAATTAGGTTTACGACGAAACCTAGAAATCGATCACTGATCCAATTTTAGTACCTCTACAGGATAGACCTCAACAGAAAACTGAAGAGTAACGGCAGCAAGTGATTGAGTTCAGTAGTTCCTCATATACAATTATTGACTCTAGAGATATAGTAATATGGAGAAGACAAAATTGTTTCAAGCACCGACAGAACCGGAAGCGCCCCTTCTTTCAAAGAGAAGAGGACGGGTTATTCACATTTCATTTGATGGTCAGAGACGAATTGAAAGCTAAGCAGTGGTAATTCTAAAGATTCCCGGGGGAAAAATAGAGATGTCTCCTACGTTACTCATAATATGTGGAAGTATCGACGTAATTTCATAGAGTCATTCGGTCTGAATGCTACATGAAGAACATAAGCCAGATGATGGAAGGGAAAAACCTAGGATGTAGAAGATCCTAATATGGGTGATTCGGTAGATTTTGACTCCTATATATCCACCCGTGTGGTACTTCATTGTGCGAAATATATAAGATCTATCTCGATAGATATCATCTACATCCAGAAAGCCGTATGCTTTGGAAGAAGCTTGTACAGTTTGGGAAGGGGTTTTGATTGATCAAAAAGACGAATCTACTTCAACCAATATGCCCGTAGGAACGGCCATACATAACATAGAAATCGCACTTGGAAAGGGTGGACAACTAGCTAGAGCAGGGGGTGCTGTAGCCAAACTGATTGCAAACGAGGGGAAATCGGCCACATTAAAATTACCTTCTGGGGAGGTCCGTTTGATATCCAAAAACTGCTCAGCAACAGTCGGACAAGTGGGGAATCTTGGTGTGAAACCGAAAAGTTTGGGTAGAGCCGGATCTAAGCGTTGGCTAGGTAAGCGCCCTAGAGTAAGAGGAGTAGTTATGAACCCTGTAGACCATCCCCATGGGGGTGGTGAAGGAAGGGCCCCAATTGGTAAAAAAAAACCCACAACCCCTTGGGGTTATCCTGCACTTGGAAGAAGAACTAGAAAAAGAAAAAAATATAGTGAAAATTTGATTCTTCGTCGCCGTAGTAAATAGGAGAGAAAATCGAATTTCTTTCTTCGTCTTTGTCTTTTCAAAAAAAAAAATAGGAGCAAGCTATGACACCTGCACAAAAAGAAAAAAAGACTTTTGTAGCAAATCATTTATTAAAAAAAATTAATAAGATTAACACAAAAACAGAAAAAGAAACAATCAAAACCTGGTCCCGGGCATCTACCATCATACCAATAATGATCGGACATACTATTGCTATCCATAATGGAAAGGAACACTTACCTATTTATATCAATAATGAGATGGTAGGCCACAAATTGGGAGAATTTGCACCGACTTTCAATTTTCGAGAACATACGAAAAATGATACTAAATCTCGTCGGTAAGAAGAGTTAATAATATTATAGGTACTTATAATTGATTAGTAAGAGGAGAACTTTATGTTACAGAAGAAAAAAACAGAAGTATACGCTTTAGGTCAAAATATATCTATGTCTGCTCACAAAGCGAGAAGAGTAATTGACCAAATTCGGGGCCGTTCTTACCTCACGACACTTTTTTTATTAAAATTCATGCCTTATGGAGCATGTTCGCGCATTTTTAAATTGGTTTGGTCTGCAGCAGCAAATGCTCGTCACCTTCTGGGTTCTAAGAACGAAAATTTATTCATTAGTCAAGCTGAAGTCAACGAGGGTACTAGCCTGAAGAGATTCAAACTTCGAGCTCGAGGATGTAGTTATCCGATAAAAAGACCTACTTGCCATATAACTATTGTAATGAAAGATAGATCCTTAAATAACTCTGAAAAGAAAGTCAAAGTCTTTTTAGATGCCGATAACTTTTTAGTAGATGCCGATGACTTTGTACAAAAAGACTTTCTGAACTGGTTAAAAAACCCTATCACTAAACCGAAAAATAAGTATCTAACTATGGAATATCATGATATGTATAGTACTGGGGGAGCATGGGACAAAAAATAAATCCACTTGGTTTGAGACTTGGTACAACCCAAAGTCATCATTCACTTTGGTTTGCAAAACCAAAAAATTATTCGAAAGAGCTACAAGAAGATGAAAAAATAAGATATTATATCAAGAATTATGTAGAAAAAAATATGACATCCAGCGTCAGGGCACTTATACGTATTGAGATTGAAAAAGCCGTTGATCTAACTAGCATGAAAATCTATATAGTACCCGCACCCGCAGAAGTATTCAACAAACATTACCGGCGAGAAAGCAAAAACTTACAACCAAATCTACAAAAAGAATTTGCTTCTGTGAACAAAAAATTTGACTTGAAAACCCGTAAATTTATTTCTGTGACCCCAAAATTGAACTTTACTCTCATAAAAATTTTTGAGCCTTATAGACATCCTAATATTCTTGCAGAATTTATATCCGACCAATTACAGCAGCGAATTCCATTTCGAAAAGCAATGAAAAAGGCGATTGAATTAGCTAAACAAGCAAATACAAAAGGAATTCGAGTCCAAATTGCAGGACGTATTGGAGGAAAAGAAATCGCGCGGGTTGAATGGCTCCGAGACGGTAGGGTTCCCCTACAAACCATTCAAGCTAAAATTGATTATTGTTCCTATCCAGTTCGAACTATCTATGGGGTATTAGGCATCAAAATTTGGATATTTCTAGACGGAGAATAATAAACCTTTCCCTTCCCTTCTATTCGGTGAGAAACTCAAAAATTCGAATTTGAAATTCGCTAAGGTTGCCTAAAAATTCAATTGAACCTTTAATATAATTGCTATGCTTAGTGTGCGACTCGTCGGTTTTTTTAGGCTTCGTATAAAAAAAGCCCTAAAGTAGAAACTAATAACTCTAGAAAAAATAACCAACTCATCACTTCACATTATCTGGATCCAAATAAACAGTCAAGATATGAAAGATCAATCATATGCTTGTAGCAACTGAAATCTTTTTGCATAAAAAAAAATAGGATTCCAAATTGTGAATAGAAAGAGAGAAAAGAAAAGAAGGGTGTGGATAAATGGAAGGGTGAGAGAAAGAAAGAAAAAGAATATTGCTGATATCTAATTCCAATATCGAATATGTAAGGTCTATGAGTCATCTCATAAAAAAGTGCACTGTAATAAAGCATCAATCCGGAGGCATCGCATAAAAAAGTGCAATAGAATAAAGCATCAATCCGGATTCATCCATAATAAAATGAATTTGCGCATAGAACAAAACAAAAAATTAAGAGCTTCGAGCCAATAAAGACTGAGAAAATTGACTCAAGAAAAAATGTCATTCCCAGCTCCATTGCAGAATTAAGGCCTAACCATTAAGTAAGAAGAGATGGGAACGAGGGAACCGGTGGATCTAAAAGATTCTATTGAAAACGAATTCTACGGATTCATTGATCTGGATGGCGGAATGGACCAGAGACCAATTCATCTATTCGAAAAATTATGAACTATTGCTAGAACCGAAGAAAAAGTGAATTGAAAGAGTCAATATTCGCCCGCGAAAACTGGATTTTCTTGTAAATAGGATAATACGGTGAAATGAAAGGCTAAAAAACAAAAGACAGATTCATTTTAACATTCTTAAAACGAATAGACTCTATGTTGAGCTATCGATATAAAGAGGATAGAAAGTCATAATAGATTTGAGATAAATGAAATGCAGACTTCGGTCTATTACTTACTTATACGTATTAAATAAATGTATCCCTTACTTGAAATTCTATTTGATCTTTCATTAAATTTCAATATTTTTGAATCCCTTTATTCGCGAGGAGCCGGATGAGAAGAAAGTCTCACGTCCGGTTCTGTAGTAGAGATGGAACTCAAACCCAACCATCAACTATAACCCCAAAAGAACCAGATTCCGTAAACAACATAGAGGAAGAATGAAAGGAATATGTTTGCGAGGTCAATCTATTTGTCTCGGGAAATATGCTCTTCAGGCACTTGAACCTGCTTGGATCACATCTAGACAAATAGAAGCAGGTCGACGGGCAATGACACGAAATGCGCGCCGCGGTGGAAAGGTCTGGGTACGCATATTTCCAGACAAACCGGTTACAGTAAGAGCGGCAGAAACCCGTATGGGTTCGGGGAAAGGGAATCCTGAATATTGGGTAGCGGTTGTTAAACCAGGTCGAATAATTTATGAAATTGCCGGAGTACGCGAAAATATAGCCCGAAAGGCTATTGAAATAGCATCGTCCAAAATGCCTATACGAACTCAATTCATTAGACAGACTTATGGGTTCGGGCAAAAGAAATAGATCAAAAAACACTCGAAGGTGCAGATTTCCTTTTTTGGACAAACAATATTTCTTTTTTTTTCTTCGCCTTTTACTTTGCATTTTAACGAACAAATAAAAAATGATATGATTCAACCTCAGACGTATTTAAATGTAGCGGATAACAGCGGGGCTCGAGAATTGATGTGTATTCGAATCATAGGAGCCAGCAATCGTCGATATGCTCATATTGGTGACGTTATTGTTGCGGTGATCAAAGACGCAGTTCCAAAAATGTCGCTAGAAAGATCCGAAGTGGTCAGAGCTGTAATTGTACGTACTTGTAAAGAACTCAAACGCGACGACGGTATGATAATACGATATGATGACAACGCCGCAGTTGTCATTGATCAAGAGGGAAATCCAAAAGGAACTCGAGTTTTTGGTGCGATTGCAGAGGAATTGCGACAGTGCAATTTGACTAAAATAATTTCATTAGCTCCAGAAGTATTATAAAATGAAACTATAATATAGTTCCATAATAGGGTTAGAATAAGCTATTTGAAAGAAATAGATTCATATTCAGGTAGTAGATTGTGTCTCGTGCATATACCTTTCAAAATTCATAGTCATAAACAAACAAAAAACAAGAAAAACATGTTGATTATATCCAAATTTGGAGGCATTAATACTTTTAAGTCATTATGGGGAAGGATACTATTGCTGACATGCTAACCTCTATCCGAAATGCTGATATGGCTAAAAAAAGAGTAGTTCGAATAGCATTTACTAATATCAGTGAAAGTATTGTGAAAATACTTTTACGAGAAGGTTTTATCGAAAACGTGAGAAAACATCGCGAAAACAACAAATCTTTTTTGGTTTTAACCCTAAAAAGGAATCGGACTTATAGAAAAACGTTCAATTTAAAACGGATCAGTCGACCTAGTCTAAGAATCTATTCTAACTATCAACGAATTCCTAAAATTTTAGGCGGGATGGGGATTGTAATTCTTTCTACTTCTCGAGGGATAATGACAGACCGAGAGGCTCGATTAGAAAGAATAGGCGGAGAAAGTTTGTGTTATATCTGGTAATCCTTCTAATATCCAAATGAAATTCTAAACTTTCGAGTTGTGATAAAGAAAGGGCATAGGTTCTCTAATCTCGGGTCCCATCTACGACCTCATCTTTGAAAACGATATATATCGTTTTTCGATGGGACAGAATAAAAGAGGTTTTCCTTACAATGAAAAATAGAAATGAATTCAGAAAGGGTTCATTACCGAATCCCCTCCCAACGGTATGTTTCGGCTTCGTTTCCATAATAATGATCTAATTCTCGCTTATATTTCGAGAAAGATAGAACTTCTTTTAATAAGGATCCGGCCAAGGGATCCCTCCAAAATTGAACTAAGTCCTTATGATGCAACTAAAGAACGGATAATTTCTCGACTTTGCCAAAAACAAGATTTCAAAAATTAGGTCTTTTTTCAACTTTCACCTTCAATATGATTCGAGAGAAAAAATAGCAAGAAACTTATTTTCTGCCAAGAAGTAGATTCAGAATTAAGGTTAAGGGTCGGAAAATATGAAACTAAGAGCCTCTGTTCGTAAAATTTGTGAAAAATGTCGATTAATACGCCGGCAGAACCGAATTCTAGTAATTTGTTCCAACCCAAGACATAAACAAAGACAAGGATAATCAGACTCGGGAAAGGACCCGATATTCAAAGACAAGAGAAGATCTTCTTTGACATAAAATGGATATCTCCATATATCTCTGACTCATATTTATGAGATGATAAAATATGGCAAAAGCTATACTGAGATTTCGTTCGCGTAGAACTCGTCGTTCACGTAGGCGTATACGTAGAATACCAAAAGGGCGGATTCATGTTCAAGCAGGTTTTAATAATATCATTGTGACTGTTACCGATCTACAGGGTCGAGTGCTTTCTTCGTCCTCTGCCGGTCATTGTGGCTTACGGGGTAAACGAAAAGCGACGCCATTTGCTGGTGAAGCCGCAGCAGCAAACGCTCTTAGTTCAGTAGTCATGAAACGAGCAGAAGTCATGATAAAAGGCCCAGGTCGCGGAAGAGACCCAGCATTACGAGCTATTCAAAGCCGTCGTATCCGAATCACTTTTGTAAAGGATGTAACTCCTTTCCCACATAATGGCTGTAGACCTCCGAAAAAAAGACGTCTGTAGAAATAAAAATGGACTCTATTTAAAGCGCAAGATAAACAAGAGAAAGAAATGATTCAATGATATGATTAAATAATATTATTATGGTTCGAGAGAAAGTAATAGTATCTACTCGGACGCTACAGTGGAAGTGTGTTGAATCAAGAGCAGACAGTAAACGTCTTTATTATGGACGCTTTATTCTGTCTCCACTTCTGAAAGGTCAAGCTGATACAATAGGCATTGCGATGCGACGAGCTTTGCTTGGAGAACTAGAAGGAACGTGTATCACACGGGCAAAATCTGAGAAAGTACCCCATGAATATTCGACTATAGTGGGTATTCAAGAATCAGTCCATGAAATTTTAATGAATTTGAAAGAAATTGTATTAAGAAGTAATCTATATGGAACTTGTGACGCGGCCATTTGTGTTAAAGGCCCGGGATATGTAACCGCTCAAGATATCATCTCACCGACTTATGTAGAAAT